TATTAATAATATATTAACATTCTATATTAATATTAATTCAATATTAATACAGAGTATAGATATAATACGGATATATAATATATATATTATATCAATAATATAATATTAGTTATTATTAGTATTAGTTTATTAGTATTTTATTATGTATATACAGTATATATACATAAGTCCATACGGTAGACTCATACTTGCTAGTGGCTTTTTATTGAAAAAAAAATCGATTTACCCAGCAAGTCTAAGGTAAATTGTAATGAATTGTTTCAAGACCGAACAAAATTTATTTTCTTTCATTGAATGAATTGATTTCCATCAGAATAAAGTTCACTTACACGTACACCTACCCCATTCGACATAAATTTCAAGGTATTTCATCAAATCCTGTGATGAAGAAATTCTCGAAAATTTTTTGAATTTTTTTAGGAGACAAAACAAGTAGAATTTTTTCATCACGCTTACTGGTTGTTAATTTCCTTCTTTTATTGTGAGATATTCTTATCTCATCTTAACAATAAATGAATCAATGAATGGAAGAATGAAAGCGAAAGAAGTGGAGCTTAACCCCCCCTTTTTGTTTTGGACCAGCGACTCCCCGAAAACCCTATACTTTTACTTTGTTACTTTAGTATTATTTACACTTTTTTATATTTATATTAGAATATTAGACGAAATAAATATAGATTTCGATACTAGATTTCGATTTTTTTCTATATCTAGATTTTTTTATATATTTATATATATATAGATATAGAGATAGAGTAGAGAATTCCCATTCTAATGAGATTCATGAATATGAATGACAAATCAACAAGTTATCCGCAATTAGGAAAAGCGGAAAGATTCCTCGGATCTAATCATACATTGACAATTAAAAAAAAACTCTTCATACTATGATCATAGTATCATGACAGTTAGACAAGCGGGCCCCCATCGTCTAGCGGTTCAGGACATCTCCCTTTCAAGGAGGCGGCGGGGATTCGACTTCCCCTGGGGGTAGGGGACTAGGAAAGGAAGTTGATCACGAATTCCCAATAGTCTTACAAGCGATTCCTCCTGGGTCGATGCCCGAGCGGTTAATGGGGACGGACTGTAAATTCGTTGGCAATATGTCTACGCTGGTTCAAATCCAGCTCGGCCCAAAAATTCGCCAATCTACCACGTATAATCCCCGCGCCCCTCAAAAATACTCGATACGGAGATAAAGAATCCAAATTTCTGCTAGATCCCTTATTTCTCTGGGATTGTAGTTCAATTGGTCAGAGCACCGCCCTGTCAAGGCGGAAGCTGCGGGTTCGAGCCCCGTCAGTCCCGACGGATCCACTAAATACATCAATCAATTCGAAAGGGGGCCAGGGGCAGAATTTCATTCCCCAAAAAAAGACCCTTTTCTCTTTTCTTTGCGGTAGGAGATGGGCGGATTAATACAATTATACGTAGCATTATAGTAAGCATTCCAAGAAATCCCGGATCCTTTTTTTCGATTGTTCCCGATCCGTGGAATAGAATACTATGTTCTTTTTTTGGGAGAGGGGCACACATACACAAATGGAATTCACAATAAAAAATGAATTTAACAAGATTCCCCTAAGACTAAGAGAATTAGAAGACTTTTCTAGATTAAACAATTTCTCTTTATGGCCCCGAACCTCAATTACTAATTAAAAAATGGATTGCATTCAAATTGCACGCTGAGCCTTTGATATATACCCAGTGCTAATAATCTACGGAAGGGGGTAAAGGACAGAGGTCCTCTTAGCATTAGCAATGGAATAAGAAATTAGTTTCTTTCTTGTTTTGATTTGTAACTATGTGACTAATGGAAGTGGAAGGGCGATACTTCATCAGATCATTGTACATAGAGTAGATTATAGAAAAAAAAAAGAACGGAAACAGACGATAAATATAAATAAAGGAATAAAGGAATTTGGGATTGGGTCCGGAATCCGAGCTGGGATTCGGTATGGATAAAAAAACTTCCTATGTTATACTATTCCATTTTCGACGACAAATTGATTTGACAGCTCAGATATTGTTATTCATGATATTCATCCGATTCAAAACCAGCGAGATTAAGAGGGAATTCATTCATTGAATTTACAAGTGAAAGCTATGGGACTAAATCCCGAGTTATTGCGAAGTAAAAAAAATATTAGATTATGGGAGTAAATATTCTTATGGGAGTAAATATTCTTGCATTTGTTGCTACTGCACTATTCGTTCTAGTTCCTACCGCCTTTCTACTTATCATTTACGTAAAAACAATCAGTCAAAATAATTAATTAATTAATCATTAATTTGAATTAAACTTTACTTCTGAGTTCTTATCAAAAATTGACGAAATAAAATGAAAAGGATTCCAATTTTTGCGAAACTTAAATGAAATAAGCGGACTATAATCCGCAGTATTCTAATAGATAGATCGTATGGTAGAAAGAAATAGATGAATCTTTCGACCATATGATCTATTGGTATTATTGTAGTGTATAAAGTTGTACTCTAGAAT